TGTGAAGTGCCTGATTAAAGGATAATTTTGATAGAATTAATAACGTGCATGCCCCCCCCGGCACCTTCACAATTCCTATATTCACTAGGATTAAACTAGTTCTTTAAATATCAAAAATTTATGTACATCTTATACTAGAATATAAAAAGATAAGCTAATCAAGCTAATGGGTTCATACCCCTTCTATAAAGGTCACACTCCTTTTCTTTTTAATTATACAATTTTATAAGATTTTATTTATTAATACTTTAATTCTAGGAACTTTAATTACTATTTCTTCTTATTCTTGGTTTAGAATATGGTTGGGATTAGAAATTAATCTTCTTTCTATCTTGCCCCTAATAGCTGGGCCAAAAAACTTATACCCCTCAGAAGCAGCAATAAAATACTTTATCACCCAAGCCTTAGCCTCTTTAATCCTACTATTTACTATTATTATTACCATAAATTTTAAAGAATTTCTTCCCCAAAATTCTTCAAATTTATTAATAATAATTTTAAATTCTTCTTTATTTTTAAAGATAGGAGCCGCACCTTTTCATGCTTGATTCCCCGAAGTAATGGAAGGTTTAAATTGAGGTAATTGTTTAATTATATTAACTTGGCAAAAAATTGCTCCCATAGTAATCTTAATATACAATTTAAATATAACTTTTTTTATCTCTTGAATCATTATTATTTCCTCCTTAATTGGAGGAATTCTAGGCCTTAATCAAATTAGATTACGAAAAATTATAGCTTATTCTTCCATTAATCATATTGCTTGAATATTAGCCAGAATAATAAATATCAAAATAATTTGATTTTTATATTTTATTATTTATTTTATTATCAATGCAAATTTAATTATAATTTTTTGATACTTCAATATTTATTTTACAAATCAATTATTTATAATTTTTAATTCAAATAAATTATTCAGATTTTTTTTTTCAATAAATTTCCTATCTTTGGGAGGGTTACCCCCATTTTTAGGATTCTTACCTAAATGATTAACAGTCCATAGATTAGTCAGTAATAAATTTTACGCATTATCTTTAATTCTTATTGTATCAACATTAATTACATTATATTTCTATGTTCGCTTAACATTTTCAGCTTTTATAATTACTAAAATAGAGTCAACTTTAAAATTCAAAATTAAAAATAAATTTATAGTAATATTATTTAATTTTGCTGCTCTGTCAGGCTTAGTCAGGTGTACTCTCTTACTTAATATTTACTAAGATTTGCATTGGCATACTGCTGAAAAAGTATAGTTAACTAAATTTAGTACAAAATATTTTAGATTTACTTAAAATAACTTAACTTAAGGATTTAAGTTAAGTGTAAACTTTCAACCTTCAAAGTTGATAATAGGGAAGTTCTCTAAGCCTTAAAAGTTTAACTTTACCTTTAAATTTGCAATTTAATATCAATTTTGAATATAAGACTTGATGAGAGAAATTAACTTTCGTCCATAAATTTACAATTTATTACCTAACCTCGGCCACCCCATCGAACAAATGACTTTTCTCTACTAATCATAAAGATATCGGTACTTTATATTTTATTTTTGGTGCTTGAGCTGGAATAGCAGGTACTTCATTGAGAATTCTTATTCGAGCTGAATTAGGAAATCCTGGCTCATTAATTGGTAATGATCAAATTTATAATGTAATTGTAACAGCACATGCATTTATTATAATTTTTTTTATAGTAATACCAATCATAATTGGGGGTTTCGGTAATTGATTAGTACCCCTTATACTGGGGGCACCAGATATGGCTTTCCCCCGAATAAATAATATAAGATTTTGGCTACTCCCCCCATCTCTTAGTCTTTTATTAATAAGAAGACTAGTAGAAAGAGGTGCAGGTACTGGTTGAACTGTATACCCCCCATTAGCAAGAAATATTGCTCATGGAGGATCTTCGGTAGATTTAGCAATTTTTAGACTACATTTAGCTGGAATTTCATCAATTTTAGGGGCTGTAAACTTTATTACAACTGTTATCAATATACGACCTAATGGGATATCTATAGACCGAATACCCCTATTTTCCTGAGCTGTTGTAATTACGGCTATTCTTTTACTGTTATCCTTACCAGTATTAGCCGGAGCTATTACAATACTTCTAACAGACCGAAATTTAAATACCTCTTTCTTTGATCCGGCAGGTGGGGGAGACCCCATCCTTTACCAACACTTATTCTGATTTTTTGGACATCCTGAAGTTTACATTTTAATTTTACCAGGATTCGGTATAATTTCTCATATTATTAGACAAGAAAGAGGTAAAAAAGAAGCTTTTGGCACATTAGGAATAATTTATGCTATAATAGCGATTGGCCTATTAGGATTTGTAGTATGAGCACATCATATATTTACAGTTGGCATGGATGTAGATACACGGGCTTACTTTACATCTGCAACTATAATTATTGCCGTACCTACTGGAATTAAAGTATTTAGATGACTGGCTACTTTCCATGGAACTCAAATTATTTATAGACCTGTAACTCTTTGAGCTCTCGGATTTGTTTTTCTCTTTACAGTAGGGGGGCTAACTGGAGTAATTTTAGCTAATTCTTCTATTGATATTGTTTTACATGATACTTATTACGTAGTAGCTCACTTCCATTATGTGTTATCAATAGGAGCTGTATTTGCAATTATAGCAGGAATTGTACAATGATTTCCATTATTTACAGGTTTAACTTTAAATAATTTTTTCTTAAAAATTCAATTTATTATTATATTTATTGGAGTAAATCTAACCTTTTTTCCTCAACATTTTTTAGGACTAAGAGGAATACCTCGGCGTTATTCTGATTATCCAGATGCTTTTATAATTTGAAATATTGTATCTTCTATTGGATCCATTATTTCACTATTAGGAATTATCTTATTTCTGTTTATTTTATGAGAAAGACTTTCTGCGCAACGTAAAACTGTTAGAACTTTAAGAATGGTGGCATCAATCGAATGATTGCAAGCTTTACCACCATCAGAACATAGATATTCTGAATTACCAATATTAGCCTCTAATTTCTAATATGGCAGAATAGTGCACTGGACTTAAACCCCAAATATAAAGTTTAAACTTTTTTTAGAAATTATAACATGAAAAACTCTTTTACTTCAGGATAGTGCCTCCCCTTTAATAGAACAATTATCTTTCTTTCATGATCATACAATAATAATTCTTGTAATTATTACAGTTCTTGTAGGACAGTTAATAATTACTCTATTTTTTAATAAATATACACATCGATATCTTTTAGAAGGACAAACAATTGAAATTATTTGAACTATTTTGCCAGCCATTACTTTAATTTTTATTGCCGTTCCATCTTTACGTCTTATTTATATTTTAGATGAAGTAAATAACCCAATAATTACAATTAAAACTATTGGACATCAATGATATTGATCATATGAATATTCAGATTTCAAAAATATCGAATTTGACTCTTATATAATTCCTATAAATGAAATAAAAAATTTTAATTTTCGTCTTCTTGATGTTGATAACCGAGTAGTAATTCCTTACGAATCACAAATTCGTATATTAGTAACAGCTGCGGACGTTATTCACTCCTGAACAATCCCATCTTTAGGGGTAAAAATTGATGCAACTCCTGGACGGCTTAATCAAATTAGATTCTCGTCTAATCGAACAGGCCTTTTCTATGGACAATGTTCAGAAATTTGTGGTGCTAATCATAGATTTATACCAATTGTAATTGAAAGAATTACACCTAACTACTTTATTAAATGAATTTCTAAAATAATTGAAGTTTCATTAGATGGCTGAAAGTAAGCGATGGATTTTTAAATCATTGATAGTAAATAACACCTACTTCTAATGAAAAATTTAGTTAAACATATAACATTAGCTTGTCAAGCTAAAATTATTAATAATTAATAATTTTTAATTCCACAAATAGCACCGCTAAGATGACTAACTTTAATAATTTTTTTTAGAATAATTTTTTTAATTTTTAATAATATTAATTTTTTTTCTTTCCTTTATCCTGTAAAAAAAAATTATTTAACTAAAAAAACAACTAAATTAACTTGAAAATGATAATAAATTTATTTTCCTCCTTTGATCCCTCTACTAATTTAAACTTATCACTTAATTGAATAAGAACTTTTATTGGAATCCTCATTATCCCACCAATATTTTGAATTATTCCATCTCGAATAAATATACTATGAAACAATATTATTATAACTTTACACAAAGAATTTAAAGTTCTTATTAGCAATAATAAATCACAAGGAAGAACACTAATTTTTATTTCATTATTTTCATTAATTTTATTTAATAATTTTTTAGGACTTTTTCCTTATATTTTTACGAGAACTAGACATATAACTTTAACTTTAACTTTAGCACTACCATTATGATTAAGTTTTATATTATTTGGGTGAATTCAAAATACTATACACATATTCGCTCATCTAGTTCCTCAGGGAACCCCGGGTATCCTCATACCTTTTATGGTACTAATTGAATCTATTAGTAATATTATTCGGCCAGGAACTTTAGCAATTCGATTATCAGCAAATATAATTGCTGGTCACTTACTGATAACTCTTTTAGGAAACACAGGACCCTCCTTATCTTTAATTCTTATTAATATATTAATCATTATTCAAATTTTACTTTTAGTATTAGAAACAGCAGTATCCATCATTCAATCATATGTATTTGCTGTCCTTAGAACTCTTTACTCTAGAGAAGTTAATTAATGTCAATACATAAAAATCATCCATTTCATCTAGTCGATGTTAGGCCTTGACCCCTTCTAGGATCATTGGGGGCAATAACTACAATAATAGGAATAATTAAATGATTTCATCACTATGAAACAAACTTATTTTTTTTAGGAATAACTATCACTTTGATAGTAATATATCAATGATGACGTGATGTTGTTCGTGAAGGAACATATCTAGGATTACATACTTTTAAGGTTACTAACGGACTTCGTTGAGGAATAATTTTATTTATTACATCAGAAGTGTTTTTTTTTATCTCATTTTTTTGAAGATTCTTCCATAATTCTCTAACACCAAGAATTGAACTAGGAATAAACTGACCTCCTAAAAGAATCCAGACTTTTAATCCAATTGAAATTCCCTTATTAAATACTCTTATTCTTTTAACCTCTGGATTAACTGTAACTTGAGCACATCATGGATTAATAGAAAATAATTATTTACAAACACTTCAAGGCCTAATATTAACAGTGTTATTAGGTTTTTATTTTACTTTATTGCAAGCTTATGAATATTATGAAGCATCTTTTACTATTTCAGATTCAGTGTATGGCTCTTCATTTTTCCTATGCACTGGATTCCATGGACTACATGTAATTATCGGATCTACATTTCTTCTTATTTGTCTTATTCGACATTATTTTAATCATTTTTCAAATATTCATCATTTTGGGTTTGAAGCAGCAGCATGATACTGACATTTTGTAGATGTAGTATGGTTATTCCTCTATATTTCTATCTATTGATGAGGTAGATAATTTATATAATATAATTATTATATTTGACTTCCAATCAAAAAATCTAGAAAACTAGTATAAATAATAAAAATTATATTTTTATTAATAATATTAATTTTATTAATTTCAATTTTATTAATCGTAATTTTAAATCTATGTTCTAAAAAAAGTTATATAGACCGTGAAAAAAGTAGCCCCTTTGAATGTGGGTTCGACCCCAAATCACCAGCACGACTACCATTTTCATTACATTTTTTTTTAATCGCTATTATTTTTTTAATTTTTGATGTTGAAATTACTTTACTATTACCTCTAATTCCCAGATTAAATATTTCAAATATTATTAATTATTCTTCCATTACTATTTTTTTTATAGTAATTTTAATTATCGGATTATTCCATGAATGAAACCAAGGAGCCCTTGAGTGAACCTCTTAAAAGGATAATAGTTAATAATAACATTTAATTTGCATTTAAAAAGTATTGAAATTTATCAATTTATCTTAAATAAGAAGCAAAAATTGCATTTAGTTTCGACCTAAAAATTTGACGATTTAGTCGTCCTTATTTTTAATTGAAACCAAATATAGCGGTATATCACTGTTAATGATAAAATTGAGACAAATTTCTCCAATTAAAGAAATATGATAAATTCAAGAATAAGCTTCTAACTTAATTCTTAGGCGATGAAATTTCGTTTATATTTCTATTCATATAGTTTAATAAAACATTACATTTTCATTGTAAAATTAGAAAAAAATTTCTTATGAATACTTAAAAATATTAATATTTCCCTAACATCTTCAATGTTATACTCTAATTTATAAGCTATTTAAGTAAAAAATATTAAATAATAAATATGTTATTCATAATAACATTAATATTAAGTAAACTTTTAAATGATTTAAAGAAAAAATCTGAAATAAAGAAGAATAATTTATAACTAGGCTTTTCAAATTTTTCCCTCCATAATACTCTAATCAACCCTGATCTAAAATTTTTGAATTAACCTTACCTAAAAATAAAGGATAAAAATTAACTCCTAAAGTAGAGATAAGTGGCATATTTCATATTATAGCTAAAAATAATCTAATTATTAAAAATTTTAAACTTTTAATATTATACCCCAACTTAAATTTTGATAATTCATACCCAAATCATGCTCCTGTAATAATCACTAATAATGTTATTATTTTTATTAACATAGGTAAACAAATAAAAATAGGTTCATAAAACATTATTCAACTTAATATTCTACCTCTAAAAACTACAAAAAAAATTAATCCTGATATCCCCTTTAGTATAGTAAACCTTGTTTCTCTAACTCCTCTTAAAGATAAAAAATTAAAATCACCAATTAATGTATAATAAGATAACCGTAGTCTATACCTAACTGTTAACCCAATTGATAAATAAAAAATAACATACACAAATATATTTAAATAATTTATAGATATAAATTCTACAATCAAATCCTTAGAATAAAATCCAGATAAAAAGGGTAATCCACATAAAGAAAAATTACAAATATTAAAAAAAGTACAAGTCAAAGGCATAGAAGTTATCAAACTTCCTATAAAACGAATATCTTGACAATTTCCTATATTATGAATAATATTCCCAGCACATATAAATAATAAAGCCTTGAATAAAGCATGAGTTAATAAATGAAAAAAAGCTAATTTATAATCTCCCAACGCTAAAATCCTTATTATTAACCCTAACTGACTTAAAGTAGATAAAGCAATAATCTTTTTTAAGTCATACTCAAAATTAGCACCTAAACCAGATATAAACATAGTTATTATTCTAATAAATAATAATAAATAAATTAAAAAATCTGACAAGATAAAATTAAAACGAATTAATAAATATACACCCGCTGTTACTAAAGTAGATGAATGAACAAGAGAGGACACCGGAGTAGGGGCTGCTATAGCCGCAGGAAGTCAAGAAGAAAAAGGAATCTGAGCCCTCTTTGTTATTGCTGCTAAAACAACCAAATAACCAATTAATTCTATAATATAATCATTTTTTATTAAATCTATATAATAAATATAATTTCAACTACCAAAATTTAATATTCAAGCAATAGCTATTAAAATAGCCACATCCCCAATACGATTAGTTAATGCTGTTAATATACCAGCATTAAAAGATTTAACATTTTGATAATAAATAACTAAACAATAAGAAACTAAGCCTAATCCATCCCACCCTAATAAAATAGAAATTAAATTAGGTCTAATAATTAATAATATTATTGATAATACAAATAAAACAACTAAAAAAATAAATCGATTTAAAAATCCATCACCAAGTATATATTCTTCCCTATAATAAATAACTATTGAAGAAATAAACATGACAAATCTTATAAATAATAAAGATATTCAATCAAATAAGATAATTATAACCACTGAACTAGAATTTAAAATAAATAATTCATATTCAATTAAAATACAATAATCTATAATCATAAAATATAAACTTATAAAAAAATTTGAAATACAAAAAATAAATAAAATTTTAAAAAAAATATTAGTAATCTTTATTATTTAAAGTAAAATTTACATCTTTGACATCACAAATCAATATTTTTATTAAACTATTTAAATAAATTCATAATATTCATAATTCCCCCTTTAAAATTAATAAATTTAAAGGAAATCAATGTAAAAATAATAATAAATACTCACGGTATATCCCTGGATAAACAGAAAATAATCCTGAATAAAATGTTCCATGCTGAGAATAAGCAAATAAAAATAAAGAATACACTGCTCTAAAAAAAGATAATAATGATAATATTAACATTCTAAGAAATCTAAATGAAACTAAACTATTAATTAAAATAATCTCTCCTAATAAATTTAAAGAAGGAGGGGCTGCTATATTAGAAGAACATAATATAAATCATCAAAAAGACAATCTAGGTATAATATTTAATAATCCTTTATTAAGATATAATCTTCGCCTATGTATTCGTTCATAAGAAATATTAGCTAAACAAAATAATCCTGAAGAACACAGCCCATGAGCCAATATCATTACTAGTGCTCCCCAAAATCCCCAAATATTTAATGTCATAATTCCCCCTAAAACAAGACCTATATGGGCTACTGAAGAATAAGCAATCAAAGATTTTATATCTCTTTGACGAATACAAATTATTGATACTATTAACCCACCAATTAAAGAAATAATAATAAAAATATAATTAATCTTAAAACCAACTATAATAAATAAAGACATTAAACGAATTAGCCCATAACCCCCTAATTTTAATATAATCCCTGCTAAAATTATAGACCCCGAGACTGGGGCCTCAACATGAGCTTTAGGTAATCATAAATGAACAAAAAATATAGGAATTTTAACAAAAAATACTATATTTATACATAAATAGATTAATACATTTATTTGTTTATTTATATATATTAATAATATAGAATTTAAATTTTCGTAACAATAAAAAATTGAAATTATTATAGGCAATGATACTAATAATGTATAAAATAATAAATATACCCCAGCTTCAATTCGTTCAGGCTGATACCCCCAACCAATAATTAAAATTAAAGTTGGAATTAAACTAATTTCAAAAAATAAATAAAAAATAAATAAATTTAAAGAAGAAAAAACTATAAATAAACTAATTAATAAAAATATAATTATTAAATTAAATAAATAATAATAATTATTTATTTTATAAATTTTTTCCCTAGCTAAAATTATTAAAGCACAAATTCAAAATCTTAATAAAATTAAAACATACCCTAATAAATCTCTTCCTAATATATAAGAAATATTTATATATAAATAATCAAATCTAAAATTAATTAAAAATATAAAAGATAAAACAAATAATATTATTGATACTAACCAAAAATTTCAAATAAAACAAAAAGGAATCATAAACAATATACAAATTAAAAATTTTATCATAAAGAAGAAAAAGTTAAAATATTATCTCTTCCATGAACACGAATCATAGAAACTAAAATAGAAAGGCCTAATACCCCCTCACAAACTCTTATTGTTAAAAAAATTATAGAAAAAAAATATTCATAGTTAAATATCTTTAAATAAATTATAAAAATTAGATATAAAGAAATAACAATAAATTCTAATCTTAACAATATTAACAATAAATGTTCACGCTTTAAAACAAAAGTAAATAAACCAGAAAAAAATATAAAAGATAAAATATTAAATATTATCATTAAGTTTTAATAATTTAATTTAAAAATCTTGGTCTTGTAAACCAAATATAAGAATCAATCTTTTAAAACATCAAGGAAAAGAGAACCCCCATATCTTTAATCTCCAAAATTAAAATTTTAATTAAACTATTCCTTGTTATTGTATCAATATTAATAATTTCCATATTAACAATAGCAATCATATTCATTTTTTTAAGCCACCCATTAACTATAGGAATAATTCTTTTAATTCAAACTATCATAACAGCTTTATTAACAGGATTAATAAATTATAATTTCTGATTTTCCTATATTTTATTCCTTATTATAATTGGAGGTATACTAATTTTATTTATTTATATAACTAGAATTGCCTCAAATGAAAAATTTAAATTTTCACCAACCCTGAGTCTCATTTTTACTACTAACATAACAATGATATTATTGTTAGCAGCAACAGATCATTATTTTAGATCTATTATAACTATTTTTACTATAGACTTAATAAAACAAGATTTAAATATTAATAACTTTTTTTCTATAAGAAAATATTTTAATTATCCTAACAATATAATTATTTACATAATAATTATCTATTTATTAATTACACTTATCATAGTAGTAAAAATTACTAATATCAAATATGGTCCCATACGACATATATACTAATGAAAATAAATTTACGTAAAAATCACCCATTAATTAAAATTTTTAATAATTCACTAGTCGATTTACCAACACCCTCGAATATTACTTCTTTATGAAATTTTGGATCTTTACTAGGCCTATGTCTAGGAATTCAAATCATTACAGGATTATTTTTAGCAATACACTATTGTCCAAATGTTGAACTAGCTTTCAATAGAGTTGCTCATATTTGCCGAGATGTAAATTATGGATGATTAATCCGAACTATCCATGCCAATGGGGCATCATTTTTCTTTATTTGTCTTTATATTCATATTGGACGAGGAATCTACTATAGATCTTATTATTTATTAGAAACATGAATAATTGGTGTAACAATTTTTTTTGTAGTTATAGGAACAGCATTTTTAGGATATGTACTACCATGAGGACAAATATCATTTTGAGGAGCTACTGTAATTACTAATTTAGTATCTGCTATTCCTTACTTAGGAACACAAATTGTGCAATGAATTTGAGGAGGCTTCGCAGTAGACAATGCTACATTAACTCGATTTTTTACTTTCCATTTTTTATTCCCATTTATTGTTGCAGCCTTAGTAATTATCCATTTATTATTTTTACATCAAACTGGATCAAATAATCCATTAGGAACTAAAAGAAATATTGATAAAATTCCATTCCACCCATATTTTACTTTTAAAGATTGTATTGGTATACTTATTATAACATTTATATTAATATTTTTAACATTAAACACCCCTTATTTACTCGGAGATCCAGATAATTTTATTCCAGCTAACCCCCTAGTAACCCCAGTTCATATCCAACCAGAATGATATTTTTTATTTGCTTATGCTATTTTACGATCAATTCCTAATAAATTAGGAGGAGTAATTGCATTAGTAATATCAATTGCAATTCTATATTTTATACCATTTATTAATAAAAAAAAATTTATAAGAACTCAATTTTACCCGATTAATAAAACTTTATTTTGAATAATATTTACTATTATTATTCTTTTAACATGAATCGGAGCTCGCCCCGTAGAAGACCCTTACATTATTACAGGTCAAATCTTAACTATTTTATACTTTTTGTACTATATTTTAAATCCAATTATTAATAAAATTTGAGATAATATTATTTTTAATAATTAGTTAATGAACTTGTATAAGTATATACTTTGAAAGTATAAAAAAGAGATAATAATTCTCTATTAACTTGTACTAAATTTAGTTAACCGTAAGAAGGTGCACAAAAGTGCACCTTCTTAAATTAAAAAATTAAAAATTATTAATTTTAATCTGAAAAAAAAAATTAAATAATTTAAAGAAACAGGTAAATAGCTTTTTCAAGCTAAATATATTAATTTATCATATCGAAATCGAGGTAAAGTCCCACGAACTCAAATTCAAAAAAATGAGATAAAAACTAATTTTAAAAAAAATAATAAAGATAATAAATTAGCCCCTAAAAATAATATACAACAAAATATTCTCATAAATAAAATTCTAGCATATTCAGCTAAAAAAATCATAGCAAATCTCCCCCTCCTATATTCTACGTTAAACCCTGAAACTAACTCAGACTCTCCTTCTGCAAAATCAAACGGAGTTCGATTAGTTTCTGCCAACCTAGAAATTACCCATATTAAAGATAAAGGTATTAATAAAAATATAAACCAAATATTTTCTTGATATTTTATTAAATCAATTATATTTAACCTTAAAATTAAAAATAAAAAAGATAATAAAATTAAAGCTAGCCTTACTTCATAAGAAATAGTCTGAGCAACTGCACGTAAACTACCTAACAAAGAATAATTAGAATTAGAAGATCACCCCGCCAATATTACTGTATAAACACCAAGTCTAGAAACTCTTAAAAAAAAAAGTAAAGATAAATTAAATCTTAAATTAATAGTAATAAAAGGCATGCAAAATCATAAAAATAATGCTAAAAAAAAATTAATAACAGGAGAAAAATAATATAAATTAAAATTTGATATAAAAGGATAAGTTTGCTCTTTAGTAAACAATTTAATAGCATCTCTAAAAGGTTGAATCAAACCTATAAATCCAACTTTATTTGGTCCCTTACGAATTTGAATATACCCAAGAACTTTACGTTCTAATAAAGTTAAAAAAGCCACTCCAATTAATACACAAATTAATAAAATTAAACTTGAAATAAATATTAAAATTAAATCTTTCAAAAACAAGTATTATTTGTAAATTAAATTACATTTAAAGATTCTAAATCAATCGCACTATTCTGCCAAAATAATTAATATTATTCAAAATTAAAAAAATTTTTCAAATATTTAATCCTTTCGTACTAAAATATTTATAATAATTAAAGATAGAAACCAACCTGGCTCACGCCGGTTTAAACTCAGATCATGTAAAATTTTAAAGGTCGAACAGACCTAATATTCTTAACTTCTACACCAAGAATTAATTTTAATCCAACATCGAGGTCGCAATCTTTTTCTTCGATAAGAACTCTCTGAAAATATTACGCTGTTATCCCTAAGGTAATTTTATCTTATAATCATAAATAATGGATCAATAATTCATAAATTAATGTTTTATTTATAAAAAAAGTTTATCTAATTTTTTAATCACCCCAATTAAATATATTAATAAATTAAAAATTTTTATTCTAATAAATATTAAAATAATTACATATTAAACTCTATAGGGTCTTCTCGTCTTTTATCAATATTTTAGCTTTTTTACTAAAAAATAAATTTTTATTAAAATTTAATAAAGACAGTAATTTTTTCATCCAGCCCTTCATGCCAGCTTCTAATTAAGAAACTAATGATTATGCTACCTTAGCACGGTCAAAATACCGCGGCCATTTAAAATTTCATAGGGCAGACTAAACCTAAAACTATTTTCAATAGGCCATGTTTTTATTAAACAGGTGAAAAATATATTTGCCGAATTCCTTTATTAAACCTTAAATATAATAATATTCGTACAATAAATTCTATACTAATTTTATCATTATTCCTTAATTTTTTTAATTAAAATTAATATTTTAATAAAAAATTTATAAATTAATTAATAAATAATATCTATTAATAAATAAACTATAACATTTTTTTAATGATAGAAACTTCTAATCCTACAAATTAATTTTATATTAATTATTTAATAAATCTTTATTTTTAAGCTTATCCCTAAAAATATTTAATATTTTCAATAAAATATTACATATTTAATATTTTATTAATATAATATTTAAAATTTAATTTTTTTCTTAAAAAACTAGATATATTTAAAAACGAATAACATTTCATTACAAAAAATTTATTTTTAATATTTATTCAACAATAAAAAAAATAAATTTTTAACTCTTTTAAATTCGAGATAATAAAATAAATTATATTATTTAATAAACCCTGATACACAAGGTACAAAAAATTAATTATTCTTTTTAAAAATTAAAAATATTCTTTCACAATACTAATAAACTATAATTAAAAAAATTTTTTCTTATATAATAATAAAAATTAAATTTACTTATTTTATAAATATCAAAACATAAAAAATAAATAAAATTTTAATTTCAAATTAAATTGAATTTCACAATTAACTTTTTAATGTAAATAAAATACTTTTATCAAGCTCTAATTTGTTCTTTCTAGATACACTTTCCAGTACACCTACTTTGTTACGACTTATTTCATTTTAAAATGAAAGCGACGGGCGATATGTACATATTTTAGAGCTAAAATCATTATAAATAAATATAAAAAATTACTATCAAATCCTAATTTAAATTTTTTTAAAAAAAATTATCCTTAAATAAATTTATTGTAACCCACTTCTCCTTTTATATAAACTACACCTTGATCTGATCTTTATTTTAATAAAAAATATTGAACATTATATTTCTAATAAAATATTCTTTCTACGACGATATGTAAGCTAATAAAAAAAATTTATCTTATCGTGGATTATCGATTATAGAGCAGGTTCCTCTGAAAAGACTAAAATACCGCCAAATTTTTTAATTTTCAAGAACATAACTAATACTAATTAAGTATTTAAATTTACATTTAAAATAATAGGGTATCTAATCCTAGTTTAAAAATAAATTTTCTAGCTTCATTTAACATCAATAATCTTTCTTAAAATTTAAAATTTCACCAAACAAATTTTAAATTAAAAATTAATTAAATAAAAATTAACTTAATACTAAAAAAATTAAATTATATTATTTGTATAACCGCAACTGCTGGCACAAATTTTGTTAATATTTTTAACTATTTCTAAATCTAAATTTCTTTAAATTTTAAATTTACTTACTGAGAATAAATATTAAAAATAAATTTTTTAAATAAACCTAATTTTCACACTATAATTTACATATAATTAAAAGAAAAACTTAATTTATAAGTCAAAATAAAACTTTTTCGCCATCTCAAAAAATTAATAACATATCCTTATATAATTATATTCTATATATATAGAATTATATAAATATAAATTTCTTAAAGGATAAACTAATATATATTAATTATTTTTTTTTAACATTTATTAACATTAATACAAAATTGTAAATTTTATATTAACATAAGTTAAATTCCGTAAGGTTATTCCCCTGAACATTATTAATTTTGATTCCCCAATCAAAATTAATTATGCTTCAATTATTTATGTTAAGTTATTAAAAATAAACTTTATTAGATCAAAAAAAATTAATAACATAAATTAAATTTAATTTTTTAAATCAATTTTATATTAAATTAGATAATTTAATTAATATATATTAGTTTATCCTTTAAGAAATTTAAAATATAATAGAGAAAAGTAATTTTTTTTTTTTTTCAAAAATTTTCATTTTATCAATAAAAATTATATATATATATATATATTATAATATTAAATTTTAATTATTTTTTAAATTAAATAAATATATAATATAATATTAAATTTTAATTATTCTTTAAAATATATCTTATATAATATTAATTAAATTATTAATATTTTATATTTTTTCTCTTTTCACTAATATGTATTTAATAATTACATTGGTAATGATTATCTAGAGCTTATTAATAATGATGATAGGGCATCTATTATTCAATCTTATATTTAATACTCCTATATATCTTCTAGTATTCAGCTTATTATATATTAATTAAAATTTAATATATATATATATAATTAATGAATATGTATTTCATTAATTTTTATTTTACAAAAAAAAGAAAAAAAAATAATGGACCAATTTTAGATACTGGGATTTTACTAGTGGTTAATTATTTTTTGGTACGACAAAAAAAAAAAAAACACCCTAAATCGAACTTTTTGATGATTTTTTTGAATATTGATTTTTTAAAAAAATTAGTAATATTTTATCAATATCAACTATTTTTTTTTAATTTATGTTAATAAAGATAGAACTCAAAAGAAATGATTTTATA